GTCCCTGTAGCTTAAACCAAAGCATGACACTGAAGCTGCCAAGATGGATCTTTTTTTCCCAAGGACAAAAGACTTAGTCCTAACCTTACCGTTAATTCTCGCTCAACATATACATGCAAGTATCCGCACCCCAGTGCAAACGCCCTAAAACCCCTTGCCAAGGCACTAGGAGCAGGTATCAGGCACACTTCTGTGGCCCAAGACGCCACGCCCCGCCACACCCCCACGGGTACTCAGCAGTAATTAACATTAAGCAATAGGCGTAAGCCTGACTTAGCTAGAGCGATCAGGGTTGGTAAATCTTGTGCCAGCCACCGCGGTCATACAAGAAACCCAAATTAACCGTACGCGGCGTAAAGAGTGGCCTCAGACTATTAAAGCAGATTAAGACTAAACTCCAACCTAAGCCGTCACAAGCCCAAGGTCCCCGAAGCCCAACCTAAAAACGATCTTAACACCAACGACCCATCCCACCCCACGAAAGCCAGGGCACAAACTGGGATTAGATACCCCACTATGCCTGGCCCTAAATCTTGATGTTTCCCAAACACAAACATCCGCCCGAGAACTACGAGCACAAACGCTTAAAACTCTAAGGACTTGGCGGTGCCCTAAACCCACCTAGAGGAGCCTGTTCTATAATCGATAACCCACGATCCACCCGACCACTTCTTGCCAAAACAGCCTACATACCGCCGTCTCCAGCCCACCTCTGTGAGAGTACAACAGTGAGCCCAACAGCCCTCATCCCGCTAATAAGACAGGTCAAGGTATAGCCCACGAAGTGGAAGAAATGGGCTACATTTTCTAAAATAGAACATCCAACGAAAGGGGGCCTGAAACCTGCCCCAAGAAGGCGGATTTAGCAGTAAAGCGGGATAATCAAGCCCCCTTTAAGCCGGTCCTAGGGCACGTACATACCGCCCGTCACCCTCCTCACAAGCCCCACAAACCCGCTAACTAATACAACCAACAGCCAAAGAAGAGGTAAGTCGTAACAAGGTAAGTGTACCGGAAGGTGCACTTAGCATATCAAGACGTAGCTACAACCCAAAGCATTCAGCTTACACCTGAAAGATATCTGTCACCTATCAGATCGTCTTGATAAGCCTACCCTAGCTCCACCAACCATAATCAAGAACCCACCACCTCACCCAACCAAAACATTCTCATCCAACCTAGTATAGGCGATAGAAAAGTGCAACTCGGACGCCATAGAAAAAGTACCGCAAGGGAAAGATGAAATAACAATGAAAACCAAGCACCACATAGCAAAGACAAACCCTTGTACCTCTTGCATCATGATTTAGCAAGAACAACCAGACAAAGCGAGCTTAAGCCTGCCACCCCGAAACCCAAGCGAGCTACTAACAAGCAGCTGCCCCGAGCCAACCCGTCTCTGTTGCAAAAGAGTGGGACGACTTATTAGTAGAGGTGAAAAGCCAACCGAGCTGAGTGATAGCTGGTTACCTGCAAAACGAATTTGAGTTCTACCTCAGCCCCTTCCCCAAGACAAACCAATCAAGTCCCCATGCAATGGGCTAAGAGCTATTTAAAGGGGGTACAGCCCCTTTAAAAAAGGATACAACCTCCACCAGCGGATAACCCCACCCCAACCTAGCCCCCGTGGGCCTTAAAGCAGCCACCCTTAAAGAACGCGTCAAAGCTCTACAAACTAAAAAATCCAAAAACAACGTAAATCCCTGAACCCATAGCAGGTCAACCTACAACAGTAGATGAATCAATGCTAAAACGAGTAACCAGGACACCAAGTCCCCTAAAGCGCCAACCTAAACACCATTAACAGCACAACCCCAATACCAAACCCCCGACTAAACATTGAGCACACCCTGTCAGACCAACCCAGGAGCGCACACTAGGATGATTAAAATCTGCAGAAGGAACTCGGCAAACCTAAGACCCGACTGTTTACCAAAAACATAGCCTTCAGCCGAACAAGTATTGAAGGTGATGCCTGCCCAGTGACACACGTTTAACGGCCGCGGTATCCTAACCGTGCAAAGGTAGCGCAATCAATTGTCCCATAAATCGAGACCTGTATGAACGGCTAAACGAGGCCTTAGCTGTCTCCTGCAGATAATCAGTGAAATTGATCCCTCTGTACAAAAGCAGAGATGAACACATAAGACGAGAAGACCCTGTGGAACTTCAAAATCAATAGCCACCACACCCAACCTACAAACCCACCAGGCTCACTACCCAAAAACACTGGCTAACATTTTTAGGTTGGGGCGACCTTGGAGAAAAACAAACCCTCCAAAAATAGGGCCAACCCCCTAACTAAGAGCAACCCCTCAACGTGCCAACAGCACCCAGACCCAGTAAAACTGACCAATGAACCAAGCTACCCCAGGGATAACAGCGCAATCTCCCCCAAGAGCCCCTATCGACGAGGAGGTTTACGACCTCGATGTTGGATCAGGACATCCTAGTGGTGCAGCCGCTACTAAGGGTTCGTTTGTTCAACGATTAACAGTCCTACGTGATCTGAGTTCAGACCGGAGTAATCCAGGTCGGTTTCTATCTATGATTAGCCTTTCCCAGTACGAAAGGACCGGAAAGATAGGGCCAATGCCCCAAGTACGCCCTCTCCCTAAGCGATGTACTCAACTAAATCACTAAAGGACCACACATAACCCCAACGAAAAAGGCTGCTAGTGTAGCAGAGCCCGGCAAATGCAAAAGACTTAAACCCTTTACCCCAGAGGTTCAAATCCTCTCTCTAGCTCCCGCCATGGTCTGACCAAACATCCCCCTAAATTACCCCATTACAACACTAACCTACATAATCCCCATTCTAATCGCTGTAGCCTTCCTAACACTAACCGAACGAAAAATCTTAAGCTACATACAGTCCCGAAAAGGACCAAACATCGTTGGCCCCTTCGGATTATTACAGCCCGTTGCCGACGGTGTCAAATTATTCATCAAAGAGCCCATCCGCCCCTCCACATCCTCACCACTCCTGTTCATCACAACCCCAATACTAGCCTTCCTCCTCGCACTAACAATCTGAACTCCCCTGCCCCTCCCACTCCCCCTTGTAGATCTGAATCTGGGTCTCCTCTTCCTCCTAGCAATATCCAGCCTGGCGGTCTATTCAATCTTATGATCAGGCTGGGCATCAAATTCTAAATATGCCTTAATCGGCGCACTACGAGCAGTGTCACAAACTATCTCCTACGAAGTGACCCTAGCCATCATCCTCCTATCCATAATCATACTAATCGGAAACTACACCATAACCACCCTCACCACCTCACAAGAGCCCCTATACCTTATATTCTCCTCCTGACCCCTCGCAATAATATGATACATCTCAACACTAGCCGAAACAAACCGCTCTCCATTCGACCTTACAGAAGGAGAATCAGAACTCGTCTCAGGTTTCAACGTAGAATACTCTGCAGGACCATTCACCCTGTTCTTCCTAGCCGAATACGCGAACATCATGTTAATAAACACGCTAACCGCCCTCCTATTCCTAAACCCGAGCACACTTAACCCACCCCCAGAGCTCTTCCCCCTAATCCTAGCTACAAAAACCCTCCTCCTCTCCTCAAGTTTCTTATGAGTACGAGCCTCCTACCCACGGTTCCGATACGATCAACTCATGCACCTCCTCTGAAAAAATTTCCTTCCATTAACACTATCCCTCCACCTCTGACACACTAGCATACCCATCTCTTACGCGGGCCTACCTCCTTACCTAAGGAAATGTGCCCGAACGTCAAGGGTCACTATGATAAAGTGAACATAGAGGTATACCAACCCTCTCATTTCCTAACAAACTTAGAAAAGCAGGAATCGAACCTACACAGAAGGGATCAAAGCCCTCCATACTTCCTCTATATTATTTCCTAGTAAGGTCAGCTAATAAAGCTATCGGGCCCATACCCCGAAAATGATGGTTTAACCCCTTCCCTCACTAATAACCCCCACTGCAAAACTAATCTCAACCCTAAGTATCCTRCTAGGAACAACAATCACAATCACAAGTAACCACTGAACCACAGCTTGGGCAGGACTAGAAATCAACACCCTATCGATCATCCCTATAATCTCAAAATCCCACCACCCACGGGCTATCGAGGCTGCAACCAAATACTTCCTAGTACAAGCAGCCGCTTCCACACTAATACTCTTCTCAAGTACAATTAACGCATGACACACAGGACAGTGAGACATCGCCCAACTCACCTATCCTCCAGCATGCCTCCTACTAACCACCGCAATTGCTACCAAACTAGGTCTAGCCCCACTCCACTTTTGATTTCCAGAAGTACTACAAGGATCATCCCTTACCACAGCCCTACTCCTCTCAACAATCATAAAACTCCCACCAACCACGCTCCTACTCATCACATCCCATTCACTAAACCCCATCCTACTCACCACCATGTCCATCATATCCATCACCCTAGGAGGCTGAATAGGACTAAACCAAACACAAACCCGAAAAATTATAGCCTTCTCATCCATCTCTCATCTAGGATGAATAATAATCATCATCGCCTACAACCCCAAACTAACCCTACTAACCTTCTATACCTACATCCTAATAACCGCCTCCATCTTCCTTACCATAAACACAACCAATATCTCAAAACTATCGACACTAATAACCTCATGAACCAAAACCCCCATATTAAACACAACCCTCATACTAACACTGCTATCACTAGCAGGCCTCCCCCCACTAACAGGCTTCCTACCCAAATGACTCATCATCCAAGAACTCATCAAGCAAGAAATAACCACAACAACCACAATCATCTCCATAGCATCACTCCTAGGGCTATTCTTCTACCTACGCTTGGCATACTGCTCCACTATCACACTTCCCCCCAACCCCTCAAGCAAAATAAAACAGTGGTCCACCAAAAATCCAACCAACACCCCAATCTCCGTACTCACCTCCCTATCCATCTCACTCCTCCCACTCTCCCCTATAATCTTCACCATTACTTAAGAAACTTAGGATAATATAAACCAAAGGCCTTCAAAGCCTCAAACAAGAGTTAAAACCTCTTAGTTTCTGCTAAGATCCGTAGGACGCTAACCTACATCTCCTGAATGCAACCCAGACACTTTCATTAAGCTAGGACCTTTCTAGGCAGGTGGGTTTTGACCCCACAACACTCCTAGTTAACAGCTAGGCGTCCAAACCAACAGACCTCTGCCTAAAAGACTCTGATGTGCTCTAAACACATATCAATGAGCTTGCAACTCAACATGAACTTCACTACAGAGCCGATAAGAAGGGGAATTAAACCCCTGTAAAAAGGACTACAGCCTAACGCTTGGGCACTCAGCCATCTTACCAACTTACCTGTGACCACAACCCGATGACTATTCTCAACCAACCACAAAGACATTGGCACACTTTACCTAATTTTCGGCGCATGAGCTGGCATAATTGGTACCGCCCTGAGTTTACTCATTCGCGCAGAGCTTGGCCAACCAGGAACCCTCCTTGGAGACGACCAAATCTACAATGTAATCGTCACGGCCCATGCCTTCGTAATAATCTTCTTCATAGTAATACCAATCATAATCGGAGGGTTCGGAAACTGACTAGTCCCCCTCATAATTGGCGCCCCCGACATAGCATTCCCACGCATAAACAACATAAGCTTCTGATTACTTCCCCCATCCTTCCTCCTTCTATTAGCCTCCTCCACAGTAGAGGCAGGAGCGGGCACAGGATGAACAGTCTACCCCCCCCTAGCCGGCAACCTAGCTCACGCCGGAGCCTCAGTAGACCTAGCTATTTTCTCCCTCCACCTAGCTGGTGTATCCTCCATCCTAGGGGCAATCAACTTCATCACTACAGCCATCAACATAAAACCACCCGCCCTATCACAATACCAAACCCCCCTATTCGTATGATCCGTCCTAATCACAGCCGTACTGCTACTACTAGCACTACCAGTCCTAGCTGCTGGAATTACCATACTCCTCACAGATCGTAACCTAAACACAACATTCTTCGACCCAGCTGGGGGAGGAGACCCAATCCTATACCAACACCTATTCTGATTCTTCGGACACCCAGAAGTATACATCCTTATCCTACCGGGATTTGGAATTATCTCACATGTGGTAGCCTACCACGCAGGTAAAAAAGAACCGTTTGGCTACATAGGCATGGTATGGGCCATACTGTCAATTGGATTCCTAGGGTTCATCGTATGGGCCCACCACATATTCACAGTAGGAATAGACGTAGACACCCGAGCATACTTCACGTCCGCCACAATAATCATCGCCATTCCCACTGGAATCAAAGTCTTCAGCTGACTCGCCACACTACACGGAGGGACCATCAAATGAGACCCCCCCATACTATGAGCTCTTGGGTTTATCTTCCTATTTACCATTGGAGGCCTCACGGGGATCGTCCTAGCAAACTCTTCATTAGACATTGCCCTACACGACACATACTATGTAGTAGCACATTTCCACTATGTCCTATCAATAGGTGCCGTCTTTGCCATTCTAGCTGGACTCACCCACTGATTCCCCCTATTCACCGGATATACCCTAAACCAGTCTTGAGCTAAGGCCCACTTCGGGGTCATATTCACAGGCGTAAACCTAACCTTCTTCCCCCAACACTTCCTAGGACTAGCGGGCATACCACGACGATACTCCGACTACCCAGACGCCTATACCCTATGAAACACCTTATCATCTATTGGCTCGCTAATCTCAATAACAGCCGTAATCATACTAACATTCATCATCTGAGAAGCCTTCGCCTCTAAACGAAAGACACCACAACCAAGTCTAACCTCTACTAATGTCGAATGAATCCACGGCTGCCCGCCTCCATATCACACCTTCGAAGAACCCGCCTTTGTCCAAGTACAAGAGAGGAAGGAATCGAACCTCCATATGCTGGTTTCAAGCCAGTCGCATATAAAACCACTTATGCTTCTCTCTCATGGGGTGTTAGTAAACTAATTACATGGCCTTGTCAAAGCCAAACTATAGGTGAAACCCCTATACACCCCTACATGGCCAACCACTCACAACTAGGATTCCAAGATGCCTCCTCTCCAATCATAGAAGAACTAATCGAATTCCACGACCACGCCCTCATAGTTGCCTTTACCATCTGCAGCCTCGTCCTTTACTTGCTAACACTCATGCTCATAGAAAAACTGTCATCAAGCACCGTCGATGCACAAGAAGTCGAACTAATTTGAACAATCCTGCCCGCCATCGTCCTTATTCTACTGGCCCTACCATCCTTACAAATCCTCTACATAATAGACGAAATTGACGAACCAGACCTAACCCTAAAAGCCATCGGACATCAATGATACTGATCCTACGAATACACAGACTTCAAGGACCTATCATTCGACTCCTACATAATCCCCACAACAGAACTCCCAACAGGGTACTTCCGACTCCTAGAAGTAGACCATCGCATCATTATCCCAATAGAATCTCCAATCCGTATAATTATCACTGCAGACGACGTTCTCCACTCATGAGCTGTACCAACGCTAGGAGTAAAAACCGACGCCATCCCCGGACGACTCAACCAAACATCATTCATCGCCACCCGACCAGGAATCTTCTACGGCCAATGCTCAGAAATTTGCGGAGCTAACCACAGCTTTATGCCTATCGTAGTAGAATCTGTCCCCCTTACCCACTTCGAGACTTGATCCTCACTCCTAATATCCTAATCATTAAGAAGCTATGCATCAGCACTAGCCTTTTAAGCTAGACAAAGAGGAACTTCCCCCTCCTTAATGATATGCCTCAACTCAACCCAAACCCCTGATTCTCCATTATAATCATATCATGATTAACATTCTCACTAATCCTCCAACCAAAAATACTATCATTTACCTCCACAAACACCCCCACGAACAAAACACCCACAACCACAAAAAATAAACCCTGAACCTGACCATGATCCTAACCTTTTTTGATCAATTCTCAAGCCCATACCTCCTCGGAATTCCATTAATCTTCCTCTCAATACTACTACCCCCCCTCCTCCTCCCCACACCTAACAACCGATGAATCACAAACCGCCTATCCACACTACAACTTTGACTCACTAACATAATCACAAAACAACTTATAACCCCACTAAACAAACCAGGCCACAAATGAGCCATTATCCTGACATCCTTAATAATACTCCTACTAACAATCAACCTCCTAGGCCTACTACCCTACACATTTACCCCAACCACCCAACTATCAATAAACATAGCACTCGCCTTCCCACTATGACTCGCAACCCTACTCACAGGCCTCCGAAACCAACCCACAACCTCCCTAGGACATCTCCTACCCGAAGGCACACCCACCCTATTAATCCCAGCCCTAATCCTAATCGAAACCATCAGCCTATTCATCCGCCCACTAGCCCTAGGTGTCCGTCTCACAGCTAACCTTACCGCCGGACATCTTCTTATCCAACTTATCTCAACAGCTGCCATTACACTCCTTCCAATCATACCTGCAGTATCTGCCCTTACCGTCACAATCCTCTTCCTACTAACAATACTAGAGCTAGCAGTAGCCATAATCCAAGCTTATGTCTTCGTCCTCCTACTAAGCCTTTACCTACAAGAAAACATCTAATGGCCCACCAAGCACACTCATACCACATAGTAGATCCTAGCCCATGACCCATCTTTGGGGCAACCGCCGCCCTACTGACCACATCCGGACTAATCATATGATTCCACTACAACTCCTCACAATTACTAACCCTCGGACTAACATCAATTATTCTAGTCATAATCCAATGATGACGAGACATCGTACGAGAGAGCACCTTCCAAGGCCACCACACACTTACAGTCCAAAAAGGCCTACGATACGGAATAATCCTATTTATTACATCAGAAGTATTCTTCTTTCTCGGTTTCTTCTGAGCCTTCTTCCACTCAAGCCTAGCACCCACCCCAGAACTAGGAAATCAGTGACCCCCAACCGGAATCACCCCTCTAAACCCCCTAGAAGTGCCCCTACTAAACACAGCCATCCTATTGGCCTCAGGCGTTACCGTAACCTGAACGCACCACAGTATCACTGAAGCAAACCGAAAACAAGCAATCCAAGCACTAACACTTACCATCCTCCTAGGCCTATACTTCACCATCCTACAAGCAACAGAATACTACGAAGCGCCCTTCTCAATTGCCGATGGCGTTTATGGCTCAACCTTCTTTGTCGCCACAGGATTCCACGGACTTCACGTCATGATCGGATCCTCCTTCCTAATAGTTTCCCTCCTACGACTAATCAAATTCCACTTTACACCAAACCACCACTTTGGATTTGAAGCAGCAGCCTGATACTGACACTTCGTAGACATCATCTGACTATTCCTCTACCTAACTATCTACTGATGAGGATCATACTCTTCTAGTATATCCATTACAATAGACTTCCAATCTTTAAAATCTGGTACAGCCCAGAGAAGAGTAATAAACATAGTCACATTTACACTTACCTCAACTCTAGCCCTCAGCATAATTCTAACCCTACTAAACTTCTGACTCGCCCAAATAAACCCAGACTCAGAAAAACTGTCACCCTACGAATGTGGATTCGACCCACTAGGCTCTGCCCGACTACCATTCTCTATCCGATTCTTCCTCAGTAGCCATCTTATTCCTACTATTCGATCTAGAAATTGCCCTCCTACTACCACTACCATGGGCCACTCAACTAAAACACCCAACCACCACCCTAATCTGAACCTCCGCTATCATCCTCCTCCTAACCCTGGGCCTAATCTACGAATGAATACAAGGAGGACTAGAATGAGCAGAGTAAGAAAGTTAGTCTAAAACAAGACAGTTGATTTCGACTCAACAAACCATAGTCCACCCTATGACTTTCTCCATGCCCCTCCTCCACCTAAGCTTCTACTCAGCCTTCACCCTAAGCAGCCTAGGACTAGCTTTTCACCGGGCACATTTCATCTCTGCCCTACTATGCTTAGAAAGCATAATACTATCAATATATATCGCCCTATCAACTTGACCCGTCGAAAATCAAACACCGTCTCTCGCCCTCACACCAATCTTTATACTAGCCTTCTCCGCTTGCGAAGCAGGTACAGGACTAGCAATACTAGTAGCCTCCACACGAACGCACGGCTCTGACCACCTACAAAATCTAAACCTCTTACAATGCTAAAAATCATCCTCCCAACAATTATACTACTTCCAACAACCCTCCTCTCTCCCCCAAAACTTATATGAACAAATACCACAATACATAGCCTACTCATTGCCACCCTAAGCTTACAATGACTAACACCATCATACTACCCATACAAAAACCTCACCCAATGAACAGGTATCGACCAAACATCCTCCCCCCTACTAACCCTATCCTGCTGACTCACACCTCTCATAATCCTAGCAAGCCAAAACCACCTACAATACGAACCGCCCGCGCGAAAACGAATCTTTATAACAACCCTGATTGTAGTGCAACCCCTTATCATCATAGCCTTCTCAACTACAGAACTCACAACATTTTATATCTCATTTGAAGCAACCCTAATCCCCACACTAATCTTGATCACACGATGAGGAAGCCAACCAGAACGCCTAAGTGCTGGTATCTACTTCCTCTTCTACACGCTCATCAGCTCCCTCCCCCTACTAATTGCAATCCTATACCTAAACTCACAAACAGGCACCCTCTACTTTCCCACCCTAAAACTCCACCCTTACTCCACACCACTTACACCAACCGAATACTGATCCGCCCTACTGCTAAACCTTGCCCTCCTCATAGCCTTCATAGTAAAAGCACCCCTATATGGACTCCACCTATGACTCCCCAAAGCCCACGTAGAAGCTCCAATTGCAGGATCCATGCTCCTTGCTGCCCTCCTCCTTAAATTGGGTGGATACGGCATCATACGCATTACCTGTTTAACAAACCCACCTACAAACAACCTCCTCCACTACCCATTCATTACCCTAGCCCTATGAGGGGCATTAATAACTAGCTCAATATGTCTACGCCAAATTGACTTAAAATCACTCATTGCCTACTCCTCTGTAAGCCACATAGGACTAGTCATCGCTGCATGCATAATCCAAACCCACTGGTCCTTCTCAGGAGCCATAATCCTCATAATCTCCCACGGCCTAACCTCATCCATACTATTCTGCTTAGCCAACACAAACTACGAGCGCACACACAGCCGAATCCTCCTACTAACCCAAGGATTACAACCCCTCCTCCCACTAATAGCCACTTGATGGTTACTGGCCAACCTAACAAACATAGCCCTACCCCCAACCACAAACCTAATAGCAGAATTAAGCATTATAATTACACTATTCAACTGATCCACCCCAACAATCCTCCTAACTGGGGCCGCCACCCTACTAACCGCCGCATATACATTATTCATACTTACATCAACCCAACGAGGAACCCTACCTCCCCACATCACAACACTCCAAAACTCAACCACACGAGAGCATCTACTAATAACCCTCCACCTCCTCCCCATACTCCTCCTAATCCTAAAACCCGAACTAATCTCCGGGCCCCTCTCATGCAAGTATAGTTTAAACCAAACATTAGACTGTGACCCTAAAAATAGAAGTTAGACCCTTCTTACCTGCCGAGGGGAGGTTCAACCAACAAGAACTGCTAATCCTTGTATCTGAGTCTAAAACCTCAGCCCCCTTACTTTTAAAGGATAACAGCAATCCACTGGTCTTAGGAACCACTCATCTTGGTGCAAATCCAAGTAAAAGTAGTGGAAGCAACCTTACTCCTTAACACCCTCATACTACTCACACTAACAACCATCCTAACACCCACACTCCTCCCCCTTCTCCTAAAAAATTTCAAAAACTCCCCTGAAACCATCACCACAGCCATCAAGGCCGCCTTCCTAACCAGCCTGGCACCAATAACAATCTTTATAAGTTCAGGACTAGAAAGCATCACCTCACATTGAGAATGAAAATTCATTATAAACTTCAAAATCCCAATCAGCTTTAAAATAGACCAATACTCAATATTATTCTTCCCTATCGCACTATTCGTAACATGGTCAATTCTACAATTCTCAACATCCTACATAGCATCAGATCCGCACGCCACAAAATTCTTTTCCTACTTAACGACATTCTTAATTGCAATGCTCACACTAACCCTTGCCAACAACATTTTTCTACTTTTCGTCGGTTGGGAGGGGGTAGGAATTATATCCTTCCTACTCATCAGCTGATGATACGGACGAACAGAAGCCAACACAGCAGCCCTACAAGCCGTACTCTATAACCGAATCGGAGACATTGGCCTTATCCTAAGTATAGCATGATTTGCCTCTACCATAAACTCCTGAGAAATACAACAAATATTCTCACCCACAAAGACCCCCACCCTCCCCTTACTGGGCCTTATCCTAGCCGCTACGGGAAAGTCGGCCCAATTTGGTCTCCACCCCTGACTACCAGCCGCCATAGAAGGCCCCACCCCAGTCTCTGCCCTACTACACTCAAGTACAATAGTAGTAGCCGGAATCTTCCTACTAATTCGCACTCACCCCTTATTAGCCAGCAACAAAACCGCCCTCACCCTATGCCTCTGCCTAGGTGCCATATCTACACTATTCGCCGCTACCTGTGCTCTCACACAAAACGATATCAAAAAGATCATTGCTTTTTCCACATCTAGTCAACTAGGATTAATAATAGTCACCATCGGACTAAACCTCCCCCAACTAGCCTTCCTTCACATTTCAACCCATGCCTTCTTCAAGGCCATACTATTCCTATGCTCTGGGTCAATTATCCACAGCCTAAATGGAGAACAAGACATTCGAAAAATAGGAGGCTTGCAAGATATACTCCCAACAACCACCTCCTGCCTAACCATCGGAAACCTGGCACTAATAGGAACACCCTTCCTAGCAGGGTTCTTCTCAAAAGACCTTATCATCGAAAACTTAAACACCTCCAACCTAAACTCCTGAGCACTAACCCTGACCCTACTAGCCACAACCTTCACCGCCACATACAGCCTACGAATAACCCTCCTAGTACAAGCAAAATCCACCCGAACATCAACAATCGTCCCGATAAACGAAAACAACCCGCAAATCACCAACCCAATCACCCGCCTAGCCCTAGGAAGCATCACAGCCGGCCTACTAATTACATCGTACATAACTCCAACACAAACCCCGCCAATAACAATACCACTACCAACAAAAACTGCAGCCATCACAGTCACAATCCTAGGGATCATCCTAGCCATAGAACTCATATCCACTACCCACATCATAACCCAACCCAAACAAAACAACTACTCAAACTTCTCCCTCACATTAGGATATTTCAACCCCTTAGCCCACCGCCCAAGCTCCACAACCCTACTAAGCACAGGACAAGAAATTGCCAACCACCTAATGGATCTATCCTGATACAAAAAAATTGGACCAGAAGGACTCGCCAACCTACAAACCATGGCAACCAAAATCTCTACCACGCTACACAAAGGACTGATCAAAGCCTATTTAGGATCATTCGCACTATCCATCCTAACCACCCTATTAATAATAACCCAAATCTAATGGCCCCCAACCCACGAAAATCCCACCCCCTACTAAAAATAGTAAATAGCTCCCTAATCGACCTACCAACACCCCCAAACATCTCCGCCTGATGAAACTTTGGGTCTCTCCTAGGAATTTGCCTAGCAACACAAATCCTAACAGGCTTACTCCTAGCCGCACACTACACCGCAGACACCTCCCTAGCTTTCTCATCTGTGGCTAACACATGTCGGAACGTACAGTACGGTTGACTAATCCGCAACCTTCATGCAAACGGAGCCTCACTCTTCTTCATCTGCATCTACCTGCATATCGCCCGGGGCTTCTACTATGGCTCATACCTGTATAAAGAAACCTGAAACACAGGAATCATCCTTCTCCTGACCCTCATGGCAACAGCCTTCGTAGGATACGTCCTACCATGAGGCCAAATGTCATTCTGAGGAGCTACAGTCATCACAAACCTATTCTCTGCCATCCCCTACATTGGACAAACCCTAGTAGAATGAGCCTGAGGGGGATTTTCCGTAGACAACCCCACCTTAACCCGGTTCTTCGCCTTACACTTCCTCCTCCCATTCATAATCACCAGCCTAGTCCTTATCCACTTAACCTTCCTACACGAGTCGGGGTCAAATAATCCTCTAGGCATCCCGTCAAACTGCGACAAAATCCCGTTCCACCCCTACTTCTCCTTAAAAGACCTACTAGGATTCATAATCATACTCCTCTCACTCTCCACCCTCGCCCTATTCTCCCCCAACCTACTAGGAGACCCTGAAAACTTTACCCCAGCAAACCCCCTAGTAACCCCCCCACACATTAAACCAGAATGATACTTCCTATTCGCATATGCAATCCTACGCTCAATTCCCAACAAACTAGGAGGTGTCCTAGCCCTAGCTGCCTCCGTACTAATCCTGATCCTAAGCCCTTTCCTCCACAAATCCAAGCAACGAACCATGGCCTTCCGCCCCATCTCCCAACTCCTATTCTGAGCCCTAGCCGCCAACCTGTTCATCTTAACATGAGTGGGGAGCCAACCAGTAGAGCACCCATTCATTGCCATTGGACAACTAGCCTCATTAGCCTACTTCTCTATCATCCTAATCCTAATCCCTATCACCTCCTCCCTAGAAAACAAAATCCTAAACTAAACTCTAGTAGTTTACAATAAAACATTGGTCTTGTAAACCAAAAGACGAAGGTTACCCCCTCCTAGAGTTCCCACCTCAACCAGCAAAACCCCAAACACAACAACACCAGAACACAAAATAGGCCATAAGCTTTTTCAGATAGAATCTGCCCAAAGCTTATGGCCTATTAACCGCTTATTATGTACATCAATCACAATAATCCTCCGTAGCCCCCCCTACCCCCCCACTCTCGTGGGTAATATATTCACTCTATGTAATTCGAGCATTAATAGTAGTCAGGTACATTATATTAGTCTATCAAGGACTATATATTCATGTTACATTACATAAATGTATACTCGGACATTAACTGGAACAGCCCGGTTTCGCTTCATGGATTAAAGCCTTTATGAATCTCAGACTCTTAACTGAATGACCACAAGACATGCCCCTGGCACTCTTTAACAATATTGCTCTAAAACACGGCAGTGCTCCTATGCAGAAGACTAATGCCCTCTGTCTAGCTAATGTTACTCTTTACTCTAATTGCTCTAGAATACGGATGTGCTTTAGTACAAGAACTTATCGGTCACAGCCCACGAATGGACTAACAATGTCTTGTCCTGAAAGGCTAGTTTCAGGGGCTGGGTTATTTATTGATCGAGCATCTCACGTGAAACCATCAACCCGGTGTTCGGAAGGTCCGCCGTTCCTAGCTTCAGGTCCATTCTTTCCCCCTACACCCTCGCCCAACTTGCGCTTTTGCGCCTCTGGTTCCTCGGTCAGGCACATAAATCGGTTCACTCACCCCACGGTGCCCTTCACTGAGTCATCTGGTTCGCTATATATGTACACCTTGCCTCGTAATCGCGACATTTTAATGGCGTAGGTCGGTTGGTTCTCTTTTTTTGGGCAATCTCACTCTACACCTCCAGTGCGGCGGGTACACTGTTGGTTGACATGGACATAGAATCCATAGCGAACCCTTTTTTGGCCTTCAAGGATGAATTAATGATACGGTTTCGGGTGTAAGCCGGGCGTTCATTTTAACACTGATGCACTTGTAATTACATTTGGTTATGGTTGATCCACGGTGTTGTCTCTCGTGTTGCCACTGAATTAACGGTTATTGGACACTGTCTCTTATCCTCGTGTATTCGGCTGGAATCTCATGGATTACTCAATGAGACGGTTGAAGTATATTCAGTATCACCGTAGCACTGATGCACTTTGTTTTACACCTGATACCCCCGCATAATCCTTACCATGGGGCTATTTAGTTAATGCTTGCTGGACATAAATCTTCATTTTTTCCCCATTTTTGTCACCACCCCTTAAATCTCCAATAATTTAAAAAAGAGGCAGGAAAATTTCCAATAGTTTTCCCCCACTTAACAAACAAAACAAACAAACCACAAACAAACAAACCTTACCGCCTATTTTATCAATTGTCACAAAACAACGTTCTACTTAAAAACATTCGCCACTCCTCCCCAAACGTCCATTCTTTGTTTGTTTGTTTGTTTGTTTGTTTGTTTTGTTTCGTTGTTTCGTTGTTTCGTTGCCTTGTTACTTTGTTGTCTTGTTGTTTTGCTTTAATTTTATCCCACCTGCCCTTATCATTGGCCTCTTACATCCATCCGGTATCCACCTATCCCGTTGCCCCTCCCTCCTCGCTTAACCACTTCTCACCTTACACATCCCCAACCCCCACAGCTTACAAAAACCTACTTCCCAACAGAACCCCCAACCACCCCTCAGAAAAAGAGGACTAAACCTCCATCACCAACTCCCAAAGCTGGTATTTTGTATTAAACTATTTCCTGAGCCTAAACTGCCCGAATAGTCCCACGAGACAGACCACGCACAAGCTCCAGCACAACAAAAAGAGTCAACAACAAGCCCCAGCCAGCCACTAAAAACATCCCCGCCCCACAGGAGTAAAACAAAGCCACCCCATTAAAATCCAACCGACCAAAAAACACTCCCATGTTATCAACAACCCCCACCCCAAGTCCCCCACCACCTCACCCTCAAACAATAAGCCCCGTGCCTACAACAAACGCAAAGCCCAGAACACACCCCATAGTATGCCAACCCCCCCAAACCTGTGGAAAGGGGTCGGCTGCTAACGAGACGGAGTACACAAAAACCACCAACATCCCACCCAAATAAACCATAAAAAGGACCAACGACACAAAAGAAACCCCCAAACTTATCAACCATCCACACCCCACAACAGACCCAAATACCAACCCAACTACACCATAGTATGGAGAAGGGTTAGATGCTACCAATAAAGCCGCTAAGACAAAACCAACCCCTAAAAACAACACAAAATAGGTCATAAGTTCTTACTTGGGTTCGCCCAAGGCTTATGGCCTGAAAAGCCATCGTTGGTATCTCAACTATAAGAACGCCCCATAAAAGTAGCCCCCCCTACCCCCCCACTCTCGTGGGTAATATATTCACTCTATGTAATTCGAGCATTAATAGTAGTCAGGTACATTATATTAGTCTATCAAGGGCTATATATTTATGTTATACCACATAAATGTATACTCGGACATTAACTGGAACAGCCCGGTTTCGCTTCATGGATTAAAGCCTTTATGAATCYCAGACTCTTAACTGAATGACTACAAGACATGCCCCTGGCACTCTTTAACAATATTGCTCTAAAACACGGCAGTGTTCCCATACAGAAAATTAATGTTCTCTGTCTAGCTAATGTTACTCTTTACTCTAATTGCTCTAGAATACGGATGTGCTTTAGTACAAGAACTTATCGGTCACAGCCCACGAATGGACTAACAATGTCTTGTCCTGAAAGGCTAGTTTCAGGGGCTGGGTTATTTATTGATCGAGCATCTCACGTGAAACCATCAACCCGGTGTTCGGAAGGTCCGCCGTTCCTAGCTTCAGGTCCATTCTTTCCCCCTACACCCTCGCCCAACTTGCGCTTTTGCGCCTCTGGTTCCTCGGTCAGGCACATAAATCGGTTCACTCACCCCACGGTGCCCTTCACTGAGTCATCTGGTTCGCTATATATGTACACCTTGCCTCGTAATCGCGACATTTTAATGGCGTAGGTCGGTTGGTTCTCTTTTTTTGGGCAATCTCACTCTACACCTCCAGTGCGGCGGGTACACTGTTGGTTGACATGGACATAGAATCCATAGCGAACCCTTTTTTGGCCTTCAAGGATGAATTAATGATACGGTTTCGGGTGTAAGCCGGGCGTTCATTTTAACACTGATGCACTTGTAATTACATTTGGTTATGGTTGATCCACGGTGTTGTCTCTCGTGTTGCCACTGAATTAACGGTTATTGGACACTGTCTCTTATCCTCGTGTATTCGGCTGGAATCTCATGGATTACTCAATGAGACGGTTGAAGTATATTCAGTATCACCGTAGCACTGATGCACTTTGTTTTACACCTGATACCCCCGCATAATCCTTACCATGGGGCTATTTAGTTAATGCTTGCTGGACATAAATCTTCATTTTTTCCCCATTTTTGTCACCACCCCTTAAATCTCCAATAATTTAAAAAAGAGGCAGGAAAATTTCCAATAGTTTTCCCCCACTTAACAAACAAAACAAACAAACCACAAACAAACAAACCTTACCGCCTATTTTATCAATTGTCACAAAACAACGTTCTACTTAAAAACATTCGCCACTCCTCCCCAAACGTCCATTCTTTGTTTGTTTGTTTGTTTGTTTGTTTGTTTTGTTTTTCATTCGTTCATTCGTTCATTCGTTCATTCGTTCATTCGTTCATTCGTTCATTCGTTCATTCGTTCATTCGTTCATTCGTTCATTCGTTCATTCGTTCATTCGTTCATTCGTTCATTCGTTCATTCGTTCATTCGTTCATTCGTTCATTCGCTCAATCAACCACCCATCCACTCACCTCGCTCGTCCCGCTTATTCACCACCCCTCCCCCCACTACACGACAAACAAATAAAACAAGTCCT